AGCAGAAGTATTTACCGGTTCTCCAGGGAAATATGTTGGTCTAGCAGAAACAATTAGGGGGTTTCAACTGATCCTTTCCGGAGAATTAGATGGTCTTCCTGAGCAGGCCTTTTATTTGGTAGGTACCATCGATGAAGCTACCGCGAAGGCTATGAACTTAGAAGTGGAGAGCCAGAAATGACTTTAAATCTTTGTGTATTGACTCCTAATCGAATTGTTTGGGATGCAGAAGTGAAAGAAATTATTTTCTCTACTAATAGTGGCCAAATTGGCGTATTACCAAATCACGCCCCTATTGCCACGGCTGTAGATATAGGTATTTTGAGAATACGTCTTAACGACCAATGGGTAAAAATAGCTCTGATGGGTGGTTTCGCTAGAATAGGCAATAATGAGATCACCATTTTAGTAAATGATGCGGAGAAGGATAGTGACATTGATCCGCAAGAAGCTCAGCAAACTCTTGAAATAACTGAAGCTAACTTGAGTAGAGCTGAAGGCAAGAGACAAACAATTGAGGCAAATTTAGCTGTCAGACGAGCTCGGACACGCGTCGAGACTCTCAATGTTATTTCGTAACTCATTGGTGCGCCCAAATAATCAAAAGAAGTTCCGTTTATCCGACGTATTTTGATTCTGCCGATTGAATCCCCCAAAATGTAATGGTAGTCTGGTGCAACCAAAAAAGAACTAGAATACGAGGAGTGGGGGGGGAAATAAATAAAAAAGATGGGGGGTAGAAAAACTTATTAGATACCAGTGCCTCCGGTATCTAATAAGTTCTACCTACTATTGGATTTGAACCAATGACTCCCGCCGTATGAAAGCAATACTCTAACCACTGGGTTAAGTAGGTCATTTATCATCACAAAGAGAAACAAAAGGGACCCATCATATTGATGGATTGATTATAGACGGAATCTTATTTCTAAGCAATACCAATCCTTGGCATGGCAGGAAACAGATCAGAAGATATCATGTGAGATATTCATCTTGACAAGAAATTATTTACATGCTAAAATCGGTAGCACAAGGGCTATAGCTCAGTTAGGTAGAGCACCTCGTTTACACGCGCGCCAATGTTTTTTCAGGGGAGTCCGTCATGCAATCAACAGAATTGATCTTATTGAGAAATCGATGTCTTACTCCATGTATTCGAGGAAACAAGAGAACAATAGCCTGACTTTTTTTTGGTTCGGTTCGATTTGGGTGCCAATTTAGGCTACAAATAGAACCCATCATTGATTTCATAATTGATAAGGTAAATACCCAGTCCATTCAATGCTAGGCATAATGAGTCTAAGGACCTCAAACTAATATCTTTTCGTCCTATGAACTTTAAGGTGTATAAAGTTTCATATTTGACTCTTTGAGCAGAGCGATAGAGACTTCATTTCACTTAGGTTGAGCTAGGCCGGAGGCAGACCTATGTCAAGGTAACTCTTCTTTGAAACACTTTGGTATTGCTCCTGGATCAGCATCCAAATAATGAATCAGAGCACGTGGAGCCATCTCGTTATCTTTCTGTCAAGAAAAAGAAAAAGTATGGCAAACTATCTGATATTCATATCAGTTGATGAAAGAGCCCAATGCAAAAAAAAATGCGCGTTGGGTCTTTGAAACAGTTCGAATCATTTCGATAATAAGAAGTTTGATCTGTTTTACCGAGAAGGTCTACGGTTCGAATCCGTATAGCCCTAATTGGTAATGAAAATGAATTTCAAATTAACAAAAAACAAAGTCTAGTTTTCCTTTCCCCATTCTTGTTTGTTGTTTGTAGCCGGCCGGTCGGTTGGTCCATCGAAAGAAAATAATGCCCACACGCGCGCTCACGGGGATCGTTCGGAACATGAAACTGAAAACAACAATTCATTTCACATTTCAATGGACCCAATCATTTTTTTTTTTTCCAATCTCGGATAAACGAACCCATTCTTCTCTCTTCTTGAATTACATACGCATTTTTTCTGTTTTCCTATCCACGAGCAAAGAGTTAGTGAGACTCTTTTTCTTTGGCATACCTAAAGTGTATTTTTGAAGTAAAAACGATGGCACGAGCCCGGTGAAAACTCCAACCCAAGCCAAATCCAATCGGATAGTAAGTCACACGGATCGAGGATCGGTCTTTCTGTACAATACCCAATTGCTCATCATTCCAATTCTACCGAAGCCTGCTCTCTTCTCTGCAAGATGGGGGTCTATTTAAACTTGGACTAGTTAGGAATTCCCCGACACACCGCCACCCTTTGTGCGGAAGAAGAAACCCAACTCATTGTTTCAGAGATAATGAACTGGTCCTAAATCGATGAGTGTTTGGACCCCTGTCTATTTCCATTGTGGATTTGGTCTGTCGAATCGTTCGATAATGCGCGATTTCATTAAAAGTTTCTGCTGTAGATCCTCGGCTGACTCTCTCTTTGTGCTACGCTCCATTGTGTAGGGTTGCTGCCACATTGTGTTACGTTGTAGGGTGGCTTCAAAATCAATCTTGACACGAAAC